GCATTGGATAAAAAGGGGCAAGGCGCCCTTTTTTCTAGTAAATGGTTTCATTTTATTTTATCGATATGAGTGTTCTATATCGGATGAATTACTAACTATTTATTTTGAAACCATTTCGGTACTAACGTAGTGGTAGAAAGAGTACCGTGTTGTGCCTGAACTTCAAACAGTGTAGCTTTAACCATGTTAATGGTCTCACATTATTGGTTGATAGAGAATCAAGATTTACCAATGAGCCACGAAATGCTATGGTTCTTACATATGATTTATTAATTTATTCATAAGTAATTCGTTCGAGGTCATGCACCTTTTTTCCTATTTCTTATCCTATTAAATAAAAAAAAAATAACATAAATAAAGTGCAGCTGGTTGGATCCAACCTATTCTTGAAATACACAACTCGCACACACTCCCTTTCCAAAAAAAATCAATACACCAAGCACTACACTTAGATTTATTGGATTTGTTGCTAAAATATCGGTATTAAACCCGAAACTACCTGCGTATGGCCAATAGCCCAAGGAAACGAAAAAATAGGTTATATTTTTCATATGCTCTCCTCTTTCTTATAGATAAGACTAACAAGGAACAGAGTTCAGACTAACAAGGAACAGAGTTCTTTTTGTATCATCTCGCTCGCCCCTTTTTTGATCGATTTCTTTTTTTGTTTTATTAATTTAATTTTATTTTTTATGGAAATAGATTAAATCATCTATTAATTTATAATGAAATTTGATAATTTTCAAATTTATTATTATTATTTTTTTTTTTTAAGTTCTCAATAAGAAGATACTTATTAGGTTAGGTCCGAGGTCTCGCGTTAATTGTGAAGTATCTCGTTTGTTGAAAGGCTTCCTAAGAAAAAGGTTTTTGTTGTACTAAGGGTGGGAAGGAAGAAAGCGAGCGGATACGCGAATTCCTCATCCTCAAATCAGTCCTTCCCGGGGTATTGTCTCAATAAATAAGTAATTGTAGGAGTCAAGTGTTGATATAATTAGAAGAAGCAAACGGCAAGTCCGAGTTAAGTTAATCAAATTTAAGTTAATAAAATAACTAATAAAAAAGCGCATAACGCACTTTTTCACATTTCTAATTTTAGGATTAAATTAAACAAAAGGATTTGCAAATAAAAGCGCTAGTGCTACGACCAGTCCGTAAATTGTTAAAGCTTCCATAAAAGCTAGACTAAGCAATAAAGTACCTCGTATTTTACCCTCGGCTTCTGGTTGTCTCGCAATACCTTCTACAGCTTGGCCCGCAGCAGTACCTTGACCAACTCCAGGTCCAATAGAAGCAAGCCCTACGGCCAATCCAGCAGCAATAACGGAAGCGGCAGAAATCAGTGGATTCATAGTAAGTTCCTCGTACAAAAAAAAAAAAAAAAGAAATGGTTAATGATACAATCAACCAATAAATTATTACTTATTTTATCACTAAGATCTGTCGGGTCGAAGTAACTAAAAACTCTGAATTGAATTGTCAGTGAATCATCAGAACGACTTCGATATCTCGGTCTTTTTATTTTAGTTTCTACCCATGATAAAATTTTTGTCAATTCATATGCATACGGCTCTAGTTATTGCATTTCTATGTTTCGAACCATTCTTTCATTCAATTCGTTCGTTCTTTACTTACTTTTCTATATCCACGAATTCATCAGTTTTTTATTCAATCCCCACAATCAAAGACGAAAGAGAAGGACTTATATTTGTATGGGAATCCATCTAAATGCAGCGGTTTTGAAAAAAAAAAAAGAATCAATAGTATAATAAAATAATATAATACTATAATATACTGGGAAAGAAATAGGAATAAAATAAATAAAATATATTCTATTCTATTATATAAGTCTATAGGGATAACAGGGATAACCCCTATATAACTAGTAAATATCTAATATCACATATACATTTATTTCTTCCATAATGTAAACCGCCCACATTTTATATTGAATTGGATTTTAGAATCATTCTTCGAAACATAAACTAAGTGCGTATTTTGAACCATTTTGAAAGCTAATCAGTGATGACCCTCCATGGATTCACCTATATAAGCCGCGGCTAAAGTTGCAAAAATAAGAGCTTGAATACCGCTTGTAAATAATCCAAGAAACATAACAGGTATAGGAACTACTGAAGGTACTAAAGAAACAAGAACAACAACTACTAATTCATCAGCCAATATATTCCCGAAAAGTCGAAAACTAAGAGATAAAGGTTTTGTGAAATCCTCTAGGATATTAATTGGTAAAAGTATTGGAGTTGGTTGGATGTATTTTCCGAAATACCCCAATCCTTTTTTGGTCAGACCCGCATAAAAATATGCCACTGACGTGGGTAAAGCTAAAGCAACAGTAGTATTTATATCATTCGTGGGCGCAGCTAGCTCCCCGTGGGGTAACTGTATGATTTTCCAAGGTAAAAGAGCACCTGACCAGTTAGAAACAAAAATAAATAGGAACATAGTTCCAATAAAGGGAACCCAAGGACCATACTCTTCTCCAATCTGAGTTTTGCTCAAGTCTCGAATGAATTCAAGGACATATTCGAAGAAATTCTGACCGTCGGTAGGAATGGTTTGTGGATTCCGAACAGCTATGATGACTGAACCTAATAAGATAGCAATTACGACCCAAGAAGTGATAAGTACTTGAGCATGGATTTGTAAACCTCCTATTTGCCAATATAAATGTTGGCCTACTTCTACACCCGATATATCATATAACCCCTTGAGTGTTTTAATGGAACATGGTATAACATTCATATTGTCCTCTGACATAAATCGAACTTTAAAAATTATTTTGATTCAACCATCTCTTTCTCAACTCACCGACTTTGATCATTAATACTATAAATTTAACTATATTTAATTAATACTATAATTTAATATATAATATATAATTTAATATTTAATTATTTAATTTAAATTTAAATCAATTTCATTTAGGATAGCAAAAAATCACATACTATACATAATATTAATATCCATACATAATATGAATATCCACAGTAAGTACTTTATTATCTTTATCTCTCTTTTTTTTTTTTTTTTTAAGTTAAAGAATAGTAACCGATCCAATAAATCTATCGAGTTCCCAAACAATTAATTAATCTTATTATTCTTAATCAAAATCAACGATTTCTTATATAGCTAGAACGACCCTCGCAAATTGCGAATACTAATTTGTTAAGAATGAATCGAATTGAAGCTATAGCGTCATCGTTGGCTGGAATCGAAATATCTGCGAGATCGGGGTCACAATTTGTATCAATTAAACAAATAGTCGGAATCCCCAAAATGACACATTCTCGGAGAGCCGTATATTCTTCTTGCTGATCAACGATGATTACAATATCGGGCAGCCCCGTCATATATTTGATCCCGCCCAGATATGTTTGCAAAGTAGATAATTTTCTCTTCAACATTGCTGCATCTCTTTTGGAAAGACGGTTGAGTTTCCCCATCTTTTGTTCTGCTCTTAAATCCCTGAACTTGTGAAGTCTCGTTTCCGTAGTGGACCAGTTCGTTAACATACCACCGAGCCATTTTTTATTAACATAATGACACCGAGCCCCTATTGCAGCTGATGCTACTAAATCCGCTGCTTTATTTTTGGTACCAACGATTAAAAAGTGTTTTCCCCCACTTGCGGCATTAAAAACTAAATCACAGGCTTCTGATAAAAAACGAGCAGTTCTCGTAAGATTTATAATATGAATACCTTTACGTTTTGCAGAGATGTAAGGGGCCATTCTGGGATTCCATTTCCTAGTACCATGACCAAAATGAACTCCTGCTTCCATCATCTCTTCCAAATTGATGTTCCAATATCTTCTTGTCATTTTTCCCCACACTTCCTCTTTTTTTTTTTAACAAAGAGACAAGGTACTCTGAAATAAATAATTGTTCCGACGGAACCTTCTACCGTGGATTGACCATCGATATATGGCCCAAACCATTAATTTCTTTACTTTTAATTATTTATTTATTTATTAATAATTTATTTATTAATTATTAATAATAATAAATTAATAATTGGACCAAATAGTTCCAGATAGTTAAAGTAAAAAGAATGAATCTCTTCTTAATAATAATGAATCTCTTCTTAATAATTAAGAATTATTAAATCGCTTAAATGATTGTTCTGATGTCTCATGGAATTTGTTTTGGGCACAAGAACAAAATAATTCTCTATGGTATAACCAAATATTTCCCGTTTCCAACTCGAATAGATTCTTTCTTTTGATTTCAAAATAAATGTTTTTGTCTTGTCTTGAATGGTGCACTAATTTTTTGAATCCAGTACCAACAGGAATAATCCCTCCAAGAACAACGTTCTCTTTCAGGCCTTTCAACCAATCAATACGACCTCGTAAAGCGGCTTTTGCTAAAACTCGAGCGGTTTCTTGAAAACTCGCTTCGGATATGAAACTTTGAGTATTCAGAGATGCCCTCGTTATTCCCAATAAGATTGCCCGATAATTGATTGCTTCGTCTAAAGCACGCCCCGCTCGTTCTGCTCGAAACAATCCGATTAATTCTCCCGGTGAAAAAACATTAGACATTCCATCTTCTGAAACCAACACTTTTGATGTTATTTGACGTACAATGATCTCTATATGTCTATTATGGATCTGTACCCCTTGAGATCGATAAACCCTTTGAATCTTATTAACCAAAGAGATACGACTTTGGGCTATGGTTAGCTCAGCCCCAATCAAGAATCCCCAGGGAATTCCAAGAATTCTTGGTATACGTTCGTTCCAACTTTCAACTCTCTTTTCGAGATTCATCGATATTGAATCAATCGAACGCACTTCTAAGACCTGTTCCACTTTCGGAAGACCTTGTGTTATGTCACCAGATCTCGATTTTTCATATATAAATGTAATTAATGTCTCCCCTTCATAAAAGATTTTTCCACAATGGCCATGAACAGTTGCTCCTGGAGTAGCCAAATAGGGCTTAGCTGATCTTATAACTAAGGAGTCAACATGAACAATCAAAATTTGACCAGATTTTTTTATGTGTGGCCCGTATTTGAATAAACATACATTTTCACAAATAAATTGTCCAAGGCTAATTATTGTGGATGTCTCTTCACTAGAATCGTGATGGATAAAACACCAATTTAAATGGAATGGATTCAAAATGATGTTACTGCATGGATCGGGATTATAAATCCTCCTATTTTCATCCATTAAACAGTATTTAAGTACTTGAAGTACTTGGAAAGTCTGTTTAAAATTATCAAGTAGCAAATATTTCTTTAACAAGATCTGATTATGAGTTAATAAATGGTAAGATGAATAAAAATTCAATATTTTTATTTTAGGTACAATAGTACCTAAGGGACCCAACAAATCCCTAATTGGGATTGGGGGATCCAATTCTTTTGTCGTATTGTTATATTTCGAACCATTGAATCGACTAATTCGAAAACAACTGGATGATGACAAAATTATCACAGATTGGCATTCCTTATTTCGATTCAACAACGTACCAATCCCAATAGTTCCTTGATCTTGGGTAAGTGATTGAACCTTCACCTTGGAACGAAAGGGATTGATATTGGGGAGATCTAATCCCCTATTGGGAATCAATCCCGAATCTGTCATATTATCTCTTTTTCCGCTATAAGAAATAGTGGACTTAACTAACTCAATTTTTATGAAATCGCGAATTAGATCATTTGCCCTTACCTCAACAAAGGAGGTATAGACCTCGTCCATAGAACCATTTTTTTTTTTGTCCCAATTCAATACTAAGCAAGTCCGAACTAATTGAATACTTGTGTGATAAATTCCTCGAATTGACTTGCCATATCCATAAAGGATATAATTGACCACTCTAAGTTGGACATCATCCTTTTCCTGCAAGAGATCCTGAGGGAAAAGTGTTGCTAAATTTATTCCATCGGCTATTTCATATGGAACGACGGGCCGAACCGAAACAAAATACTTTTTCTTGGTAGGTGTGATCCGCTGGACATAGATCCAATCTTTCAAATTTTTTAATGCCTTAGCATTTTTTTTTTTGTCCCTTCCTGGTGGTATCAAAATGCCGCTGTGTCTAGATATCTTATCTGTTTCTCCAGGAAAATGAATATCTCCAGAAAATATTTTCAGTTCAATACTTTTTTTTTTTCTCTCTACTCGAACTAATCCGCCTACTCGACTTCTTTTATTTAAAGCAAGTCGTGTATCTACTCTAATGATACTATTGTTCCGGACCCTTATGGACGAGGATCCAGGTAAAATATGTACTTCTTCGGGAATGAAAAAAAACCGATCTACTTTCATTTGGTATTTCAGACTAAATTCTTTTGTTCCTCGATACTCAATCAAATCCTTTTTTTTTACGATTGACTCTACCTCCACGGTCCCATATTTAGTAATTCCTGAACTGCTTCTTCTGTATCGTGGATCATCAAAAAAAGCAAGAATACTATTTCTACGTAAAATACCATTTATGGGTATTTCAATCGAAATACCAAAGGAGGGTATTAGTTCTTTTTCTTGTTCTTCATCATATTGTAAAGGGATGATGAATCTATTTCTTCGCCTTTTCGCTAATAAATCAGAATTCTTTTTGGGAATAGAGGGATATATAAAATTACACTGACCATTGGATATGATTCGATCAGATATTGAATAATCAATAATTTCTTTATCTTTTTTACTAGAGGTATCCAACAATTTATGTCTTACTCGACCATTAGTCATTTTGGGGTCAGAGATATACCTGTCTTCGACAGAAAAAGAATGAACATTCATTTGATCTTGATCCTTGTGGATCGAAAAAGAAACTATACTGGATCTGCGCGGACCCCCCGCCAGTATCCATAAATGACTTGTTTTTGGTAATAGATGAACATTACCATATGTATATTCGGGTGCATGGTAGACATCGGTACTCCAGTGCATTTCTCCCTCTGATTCAGAATAAATATGTTTTCGGACCCTCTCTTTAAAATGAAAAGCGGATGTTCCGGCACGAATCTCAGCAATCACTTGTTCTGATTCTACATATTGATCATTTTGAACTAAAATCAAACTTTTTGGTGGAATATTCACATTATGTATAATACCCCGACTCTCAATAGTTACATACAAGTCTATAGAACATAAAAAAGCAGGATGCCCATGACGGGTACGTGTGAGATGAACAAAATTCTCATTAAATTTTATTTTTCCATTAGAAGGAGCTCGTACATGTTCGGCAGTACCACCTGTGAATACTCCACCGGTATGAAAGGTTCTTAATGTTAGTTGAGTCCCCGGTTCCCCAATTGATTGACCCGCAATAATACCTACAGCTTCTCCCAATTCGGCTAGATCACCATGAGTGGGACTCCGACCATAACATAATTGACAGATCCAAGATGTATTCCTGCAAGTCAAAGGGGTTCGAATATATACTGGTCGTGCTCGAACGGTTATGAATCGATTGATAAGCCCAATCCCAATATCTTGATTTCGAGTAGCAATGCATCGTGGA